CTGAGCGCCCTTTTCAAGGAAATATAGAATAGCAGGAACGTTTAAATAACTTTGATTCTTTATCGGATCATAAAAACCGACATTCCGAAGATCTCTTCCTTCTCTTCGGGATCGAACATCAATTGCAACGATTCGATAGACGGCTCATTGGGATAGATCTAAGTAAATGAACAAGACCCCCCCTAGAAACGTATAGGAAGTTTTCTCCTCGTACGGCTCGAGAAAAAATGATTTGGAGTTTTGTCTACGTATAGAATTCTAATTTCTGGCAAAGGAGTTGATAAAATAAATTAGAATGGGATTTAACTCATTTTTTTCTTCCTCCTTCCTGAAAAAATAAAAATCATTTGTACCCATAACTCAAGTTGGATAATTCTCAAAGAGCTTAAAAGAAAAAAATCTTTAGGCAATTTATTTAATTTTTTGAATGGTCTTTAACCCCCTCTTGCTTGTCTCATTTAATCTTTATTATTATCCAGTTATTGAGACAATTGAAAAAACGGTGTTTCCTTGTTCTGGGATCCTTTTTTTGTTTTAAATCAGTGGGTTTAGACATTACTTCGGTGCTTCTTAATCCTTACAAAATGGCAGCAACATACCCCTTTTGTGATTTCTTTCTATCAAAGAATCATATAAACGCTCGATTCCCGCGTGATACACTTTGAATCGAAAGACTTTTCTCAATTTCAACAAATTTTACTTTTGAATTAAAAACTTGACTGAATCGGATCCTTTCAATTTCTATATTGATATATATGATATACTTACAAAGTTGTTCCAATTTATTGATTGGTATTAACCCTAGATTCTTGCCCCCTGAAAGATGAATCCATACTTTCTACCCGAGCTCCATCATGTACTATATTCATTACAACCTAACAAAAAAGGATTCTAGTGAAAACAGAACAGATGTCGGGTCAAGAGCACCTTCATTCGTAGAAAAGATGGCGGATGTAATAATAAAAATCCACAACGGATCGTGTCCTTCAAGTCGCACGTTGCTTTCTACCACAGCGTTTCAAACGAAGTTTTACCATAACAAAAAATTCCTCTAATTTGGAACCCATGTGGAATTGATTCAATTATGGAATCATGAATAGTCATTGGTTCCGTCGATACATAAACATATTAATCTATACCCTTTTTTCTTCTATACAAATTCTTCTATACAAAGATGGCAAAATTTTTTTTGAAGCAATCTTAGCAAGATCCCACCTATTATTGTATGTTATTGTATGAATGCAACACTTTAACTTTACTTTTTATTAAAAAAAAATTAAAATATCTGTTTCTTTTCGAATTGAACCATCAACGATTTAAAGCAGATAAATGGATTGACAAAAAAAACCATTTTATTTTTTTGTGTGAGATAGATAAAAAAGACCGATTGAAGAGAATATTTAAGTACTTGTTCTTTCGATTCGAATTTTATTAAATTTTATTTTATTAATAAGATAATATTAATAAGATAAGATGAACAAATTAGGGGTTTTTCGTACCTATGAGATAGACTGAACTGCAGTCTTTATTATGGATCCGTTACATATGTAACTTGATTCGTTATTAATGAGATTCGGACATACACAGATATACATATATTTAATAAAGTAAGACCTCCTATTACTGTTACTAATTAAGAACTATCTATCCCACGACGCTCTGGGAATGCTGAATCAGAACAAAAATAAAAAGGATACCTTTTGGGGAAAGGATACTCTCTAGGGACAAAGACAAACAAGTCCAGATTAGGCGCTTGCTCCTAATTTTTTAGTTTACCCAAACCCAGTCTTGTCTTAAGAGACTTAATCCCATTAATTGAATGTAATAACCCTCCTCTTGTTTAGAAGAAAGAGATCCTAATAATTTGGCTACCCCATTTTTTTTTTAATTTAATTTGAATGGATAAAGAATACGATGATAAAGAATACGATATAGGATATAGGAAAGAAGTGCTCTTTCTTAGTGTAATTTAAAATAAAATTATCGTTGAAAATTTAAAAAGATATGAGACGTAAGGTTTTTCTTCAAATTAAGTAGCTCTAAACCCCTTCAATATGAAGGGAATGAACATATCATATGATGAAAAATCCGGCCATACTTTATTTTTTAATTAATTGAATTCAACTAGGGTGTGACCTATGTTACCATCATATCTTGATGACAAACAAATCTATTTAGTAATATCTGTATGTTGTGAAAAACAAAGATATGATTCATAAAAGAATCATTCAAAATTATAAAAGAAACAAGAATGACATTCTATCCAATATTAGGCATTTAAACATAACGTTACTTTCAAAATAAACTTTTACTCTGATACAATGTATCTACCTGGGACGAAAGGATTCGAACCTCCGAATACCGGGACCAAAACCCGTTGCCTTACCACTTGGCCACGCCCCATCTATACTTCCATTCTATACTAATAAAGAATAATATTAGTATTGGGTCTTGGTCAATTACAGGGCAATTTTATATATATAATTTTTATAGAATAGAT